GCCATTATTGGTATCAAACCAATAACGATTCATACAAGCTAAATCTTCTAATCGATAATTAGGCCAAAGAAAGTGCTTTAATTTCTTTAATTGGAATTTCTTTTTCTCTCTAACAAGATGGTTATTGTCATGTGAAACTTGTCTGCTGTTTTTTACGTTCTTTCGGTTCCAAAATACTGGATTTCTATCTACATCATTTCTATTCTTTGAATTCAAAGAAATTTGAATTCTGAATTCTTTACGACGTCTAAACGAGAAAATATTTTCAGGAACAAGTAAACCTAAATGATTTTTGTCTCTATTTCTACCATTTCTTCTGTCATGTCTTAAAAGAGCTTCTTCAAGTCTTAAAAGAGCTTCTTCAAAATGCTTTTTGTCTCTATTTCTACTTATTCTGTCATATAAGAAAATAGCTTTATCAAAAAGTTTCTTAGAAAGATATCTTTTCTCTTGGTATTTCGTTTGGTCCTTACTCTTATGAACCAACGAACTACCTATGGTTTGATACATAATAAATTGTCCATCTTCTGTTCTAGACAGACGAATGGATTCTACAGTAAATGCTCCTCTTTCCGTGAATTCTGTCAAATTCCCAAGCAGCATGATATCCAAACTCATTTCTCTCTTTTGAATCGAGGCTAGAATAATTTTTCTTGGATCTATCAGTCTAAGCAGGAGACAATACATCCTGATATTATTGAGCATTCTTTGAGTCACAGTCTCGCCGAATTTCAATTGAAAAAGAAAATAACGTTTCAGGAATAACTCTAGTTCTTCTTCTGCGATGTTTTTTTTTCTTTTCTTTTTCCCTTTTTTCATGTCTGATCTTGCATAATTTTCTTTAATATCTTTTTGTTGTGGGAGAACAGATTTAAGATCTCCTCGGCTTGTGGATTTTTTTTCTTTTTTTTCTTCTTGATTTCGATACTTTTCTATCCAAAAACTTCCTTCATTGATCTTTTCCTTTTCAGTACTACTACTATTATTCAAAAGGAATTTTCTTGCTATAAACCAAGGTTTCGTTTTATATGCATTAGAAAGTAACACAAATTCTGGGAAGAACCAAAGTTCCTGATTCGATATGGGATGCTTTAGCATTTTTTCATTCATTCCCATCCAATCAAAAAATCCGTTTGAATTTGGTGGATTGATTTCTGGAATCTTAGCTGGAATCCTAGAATTAACATAAAAAAGATCATTTTTATGAATTATTTCATATTCATTAATAAGAACTCTTTTCCTTTGATTCCTATTGGTATCGATCGTGCTCCAGGCCTCAATATCGACTTTTTTTCTAAGATCAAAATGGAGAATTCTCCAATCCAAATATCTTGTATCGACCATTTTTTCCGGAATATGGACCTTTCCTAGATAATTCTTCATAGGGACGTTCACCTGCATATCAAAAAGGGTTTCTTTAGCCGTTTTATAAGAAATCTCTTGATTTGTATTTCCTTGAAACGGAGATCTATAAAAACAGCATTCCCTTTTATTTTCATAATTAAGAAATTGATAGGATAAAAGATCATATCTATAGGATTTTTGAAAATTTTCTTTTTGATTAGATAATGAATCTACTTCAAATTGTTTTTCTTTTTTGAAATGAATTAATTGGTCTTGACATTTGCTAAAATTTTCATTTTTAGCTATACGACGCTGATGAACTGTATTTCGCCATTTTTCTGGTATTAATCTAGACCATCTGATCTGAGATAAATCGTATTGATAATGTCCTCTTAACCCTCTTAAGCAGCCTTTCCAGTGATTCATTTCATAACTCGAATGACCCATTCCTTGTGTTTCAAAAGGAGCCTTTATTTCGGGCTTAAGAAAAAAGGGGCTTCCTTGATGTTGAAGAACAGATTTATACGAGTTACTAAGTTGATGTGATAATTTGTAAAATACATATGCTTGTGACACGCAGGATAATTCATAAAAAAGATGTGAAATTCTATTACTATTTAGAATAGAATCAAGTGCCTTTTTGATAGTAGAAATAATTGGATTTTTCTTTTTTTTATTCATTTTTTCTTCTTCATTCTTCATTTTTTCTTCTTCATTCTTCATTTTTTCTTCTTCATTCTTCATTTTTTCTTCTTCATTATTAGAAATGCATTTTTTTTTTGTTGATTCAAGAGAAAGTTCTGTATTCATTCTGGGAATATTCATGATAGATAAAAAGATATCTGTGTATATTCTTTGAATGAAAGATTTGAAAAACAGAGGTAATTTACCGATTAATCCAGCAGTCCTTCTTTTTAATATTTGCCATTTTTCGAATCTTTTAGCATTTGTGATTCTTTCTACTTGATTTCGAATTGTACTTGTTCTATCAGTGAGATCCTTCATTTTTTTTTCTGTCACTGAAGAATTTTTCCAACTCGGAGATGTAATTTGATTAAATGATTCGTGAATTATCTGATTGCTGATTATGGAATCTTTTTCTTCTTTAATTTCACTCGATTCATATGAAGCTTGTTGAAATAATTTTGTTTTTCCT